CTTTTTTTTCCAAGCGAAATCCCCTAGTATATGAAAGAGTGAAAAAGTGCTTTCGTTGTTGTGGAATAAGAGGCCTTCGTACCTTAATGCACGTATCTAATCTATGCGGAGCTATTAGAGAGGGATCCACGAATTGGGGAAAATGGGTCGAAGCAATAACAAGACTATTTCCAGTGGAAGATCTTTCACAATCCCAGGAGAGAAGGTTCACTAATAGCTCGAGGGAGAAGGAACCCGAATCCCTAAAATGCAGCTCATGAATGTTTGGAATCCATATTATGCAAGGAGAGATTGCTTTTGTTAATTCGATTTGAAGGCTGATATAAAATTGGGCTACGCGCCACACCGTGTCCATCTCCTCAGTTAGCGCATCCATCCTAGTTAGCTGTTCCAGCTCCATATTAATCTTATCGTCATGAGCATCTCTCTCCTCAAAACTATAGATACTAGGATCAAAATCAATATCCATATCGTCAAAAACATGAATATCTTGATTAATAGCCTCAATAGGGTCACGAGCATCAATAAAAATCTCGATCTCATCATCACTGGCATCACTGTCATCATCATCATCAGCAAAACGAAAAACTGTATCCCGGAACTTGTCCAGAAATATCGTAATGAAAGGAAGATAGGAGTTTTTCGTTAGGTATTTGACCAAATAGGATTGTCCAATTCCTATAGAACCTATCACTAAAATACCCCGAGAGGGGGTTACAGCTAAGCGGAGCGAAAAGGGTTGTAGATCAGATGGGACATGAACACTATTAGCCCCAGACGGGGTTTGTGCATAAGTGATTGTCTGATAATGAGCAAGGAATAGCCGTCTTTCTGCTAAAGAGGATGTATCGAACTCATAATTTAGTAGATCCTTGTTATGAAGGTCAATTAAGTTTCCTAAGTAAATTTCTCCCGGTTGTTCCATCAGTGGAGAATCAAAGTCATTCTTTGAGAAATGATCACTCTGAGTCAGACTCCATAAAATTCGATCAATCCTTTTTTCTGGCGTTAAGGTGGAGAACTGAATCAAGACTTCTCTTTCTTCATCCTCAACCCAATCACTGTTTGCGGCCCAGTCTTCTATCGTTTCATCAATCCAATACCCGCTCCTTTTTCTTAGCACTGAATAGATCTCTTTACTTGTATGACTTAGATATCTCGTATTTATCAAAAAAGCGAGTGGATCGAAGGGCATACTTATGAGATCGATGATCTCGACGAGCTTTTTCTTCCAATTTTTCTTCTTATTAAAGCGTATTCCATCAGCATTACGCAAGAACAGCTTTTGCAGAGCACCTAGAAAGAGATTAGTTAACCTGAACAACCCGAAAGAATTCGATTCAGATAGAGGATACCTATCCAGAAGTTTTCCCACCTCAATCTCAAGCATAGATGATTCCATTATCAAAGATTTGACCGTTTTGAACTCTGTCTGTAACTCACTAGCGATCGAGAAAACAACGTAAAGATGTACCACAACGAGACTTCCAGCCACAAGAAGAAGGAAAAAGATTGCAGAGAGGAACTCCCGAAGATTTTCCGATCTCAGCTGTGTCGATCTCAATGGTAGCTTCTTTTTTGGAGGAATCAGGCCATAGGACAGAACAAACTTATGAAAACACTTCCTCTGAATCGTACTTATCTTCCTCTGAATCTTACTTATCTTCCTCTGAATCTTCCTTATCAGAGTATATTGCCTCTTCCATTTTGTAAGACAAAATTGAATCTGTTTAATTCGCCCTTTTGTAACTGCTACCTCACTAATATCACTAATAATATCAATCAAAATGGATACACTATCCATAAAAATGGATACAAACTTGTTTTTGCTCTTTAGTCTCCACAATAGGTCTGAACAAATTTGTAAAAATAGAGGCTTTAGATATCTGTACCCTTGGGAAGTAAAGGCCCATGGCAGATATGTTTGGAAGAGATTCCATTTTGAGCGAGTTGAAAAAGCACTATCTCGTTGAAAGGTTCTATCCATCCGCTTTTGCTGAGCGCATTTTTTCTTTAGCCAAAGACTCTCTTTGTTCCCCCTTTTGGGTGGGAAATATTTCTCAGAACATAGATTGTGAATCAAACCCATGTTTGTGAGAGACTGATACAAGTTCTTCCCTTCTGAATCAGATAGATTCATATCTGAAAGAGGTTGACAATAAGTTCTTTCCAAATTGACTATTTCTCCCTCTGTTAGAGGTGTTCCAGAAATGTCTGCGATCGAGTAAATAGCTCTACGAACGAATGGATCGGATCGACTTGGAAAATGGAAAGATTTGTACAAGTTATCCGTTTCGTCACCACTTTGTGGAAAATCCTTAGGTATGAATATGTTAGATACCTGTGACTCGATTGCTGAAAGAGTATCTCTCCACCAAAAAGCATGTTTTTTTTTACCGACGCACAAAGAAAATATTTTGTTGCGAATGAACAAGGTATTGAGGAATTGTCCATACGTAAAATCATCATTTTTGCTACGGGCCTTGTCCACATAAAAAGG